ATCGCAATCGATTGGTAAACATGCTAGTTGATCGTATCCTGAAAAACGGCAAAAAATCACTAGCTTATCAGATTTTTTATCAGGCTATGAAGCGGATTAGATAAAAGACAAATAGGAACCCACTGTCTGTTCTGCGACAGGCAGTGCGTGGGGTAACTCCCGATGTAGTCACAGAAACCAAACGTGTAGGTGGATCAACTTATCGAGTTCCCGTTGAAGTAGTACCTGCAAAAGGAAAAGCTTTGGCCATCCGGTGGTCATTGATCGCGTGTCGAAAACGCTCAGGTCGAAGTATGGCTTTAAGATCGAGTGATGAATTGATGGATGCCGCCAGAAATTCTGGTAGTGCCATACGAAAAAAGGAGGAGATTCATAAAGTTGCGGAAGCTAACAAAGCTTTTGCCCACTTCCGTTAGTTTTGTTTAGATTAGTTCCAATCCACAACGAAAATATTGTGGATTGGAATCGAAACGCAAGTATCGGGGAATCGAGAAATACTACGCAGAAATGGATGAGTGAGGGGTTGACGACTACTTCCTTCTTAGTTCTTCAATTATTACAATATTTGTAATACGTTGGTCGATGCGAAGCTGCGGAGTGCTTCGTTCATGAAAAGGCTTGATGCGGGATTAGTTTCTTAGAGACCAAAATTGATTAGGGGCGCGCATCACCTAGGAGAGAAATTTTCTTTCTCCCTTCCCCTTGTTTTAGGGAATCCAGGTTGTGAAATAAGTGACAAAAAAAAAATTTGAGATACAAGGAGAAAGCCTCTGTATCCAAGCCAAGAATTCTAGAGACTCAGTCAATTTTGGTTGACACATATAGGTTTTTGTGATACACTACGAATTAACAGGCTTACTAGCCTGGGGAATCACTAATTCCTTTTCGAAAACCAAAAATTACCATGACCGCAACTTTAGAACGACGCGAAAGCGCAAGCCTATGGGGTCGCTTCTGCGACTGGATCACCAGCACCGAAAACCGTCTTTACATCGGATGGTTTGGTGTCTTGATGATTCCCACCCTACTAACCGCAACCTCTGTATTCATCATCGCTTTCGTCGCAGCTCCTCCTGTAGATATTGACGGTATTCGCGAGCCCGTTTCTGGTTCTTTGCTATACGGTAACAACATTATCTCTGGCGCTATCATACCTACTTCTGCAGCTATTGGGTTACATTTCTACCCAATCTGGGAAGCAGCTTCCGTCGATGAATGGCTTTACAATGGTGGTCCCTACGAACTGATCGTTCTTCACTTCCTACTTGGTGTAGCTTGCTACATGGGTCGCGAATGGGAACTAAGCTTCCGTTTAGGTATGCGTCCTTGGATTGCTGTCGCTTACTCAGCTCCAGTCGCAGCTGCTGCCGCCGTCTTCCTGATCTACCCAATTGGTCAAGGAAGTTTCTCTGACGGTATGCCTCTGGGCATTTCTGGTACTTTCAACTTCATGATCGTCTTCCAGGCTGAGCACAACATCCTTATGCATCCTTTCCACATGTTGGGTGTAGCTGGCGTATTCGGCGGCTCTCTATTCAGTGCTATGCATGGTTCTTTGGTAACTTCTAGTTTGATTAGAGAAACTACTGAGAATGAGTCTGCCAATGCAGGTTATAAGTTTGGTCAAGAAGAAGAAACTTACAACATCGTAGCTGCTCACGGCTACTTCGGTCGTTTGATCTTCCAATATGCTAGCTTCAACAATTCCCGTTCTCTACACTTCTTTCTAGCTGCTTGGCCCGTGATAGGTATCTGGTTCACCGCCTTAGGCATCAGCACTATGGCATTCAACTTGAATGGTTTTAACTTCAACCAATCCGTGGTTGACAGCCAAGGTCGCGTTATAAACACCTGGGCTGACATCATAAACCGTGCCAACCTAGGTATGGAAGTCATGCATGAGCGTAACGCTCATAACTTCCCCCTAGACTTAGCTTCTGTCGAAGCCCCTTCTATAAACGGATAATATCCGTCTGGTTATGCAGCACAACTGGATACCAAACTCTTCAAGATAGAGTTTGGTATCCAATGAAAAGGGAAGTCAAAAGGGAAGGTTCGTACGGTAGAACGAAAAGAGGAGAGGATAACGGCCTGTCACAATCTCACGGTCATCAGTTTCCCACCTCGAATTGAGAAGAACGAAGAGTTGGAATATCCTTCCGTTCCGGGATTTACTAATTCAAAAGAGTTACTATTTCGACTTGCCGAATGCTTGTAACTGTAACCCTTCAATCTTTTAGGTAGAAGGAGTTGGGAGTACATTCCTCATTTCGCAGATTCTATGTTGTCTTGTTAGATACATGCAGTTAATATGGATGTGTATCAATCTCAATCAAAGAATCTATCTAGCTTAACGGATGGATCTTGTTCACATTCGGGGAGTCCCTTAAAAAATGGCAAAAAGGGCGGACGTAGCCAAGTGGATCAAGGCAATGGATTGTGAATCCATTACGCGCGGGTTCAATCCCCGTCGTTCGCCCATCCGGGTAATTCAATGCTACCGCTCTGCTCGCTTAGAGCAGGGATAATTTGCCGAGTTGTATGGGATGGGATATATGCGGGTCTCTTCGACAATAACATATGAAAATTCCCGATTTCATTTCAGTTTTGGATGCGGCTATTTACGGAAATAATCGGACTCGTCTGATAGATTTTTTCCAGTCCATCTTGAAATTTTCAAAATTATCGGTATAATAAATATGGAGAATAGGTAGATAAATAGTCTCGGAACTAATATAGGAAAGAAACTATGATGAAAAAGGTGGTAGAAGAAAGAGTAGGAGTAAGGAACCCAGATTCTTCATCTGAAGTTTGGGACTTTTTAGAAGTTGATGCATTAAACTACTTCTCCGAATCATTGAAAAACCAACATCTCGAAGAACTTGTAGTTAGTCCAGCTTCCACAGCTGAACCTTTTATCAGATTATCTGACTTGTGATTTCTAAGTTCACTATTTCTACGTAATCTGCGTCATTCAGTAATGAGGGGTAGTGGCGTCACCCTGGAAATGCTGATGTTGCTAACGATACCAATTTTCATGCATCGCCTGAGTGACAACAATTCGGTCAAGGAAATTTTTGTATTAACGAAAGTCGTTAATGGAGGTGACGGGATAAGAAAGAAACAGGCGGAAAATTATGGCAATTTCTCCTACGATTGCTTCCTCCTAGTCAAAAGATTTTTCTCTATTGGAAAAAATGGGGAGAGAGGAGTACCGGCTCCCTACTACTTAGGTTCGAACAGAGATATTTCAATTTCTGCAGGTTCGGGGGAAAGAAAAATTCGTTATGATGTAACGACTCCCTTGCTTTCCGGTAGATGGAAGGCACGCATAACGAGGGATTCCCTACTATTTGACGGGGATAGATTCAAGGATGAGACTGAAGGGATTCAAGTGATTCGTGGGGGTAAGTATCTACAAAATTTACTTAGGTTTTTCAAATTCTATAACCACTTGGTAGTTTCCAAGAACGGAAGTGACTGCCACCAAAACAATTTGGATTCGTCGCTTCTTCGGGAAATTCGTAACAAGCAAGATCTGGGTCGGTTACAAACAATATGGTTGGAAAACGATTCATTAAGTCCCGTAGTATTGGACCCCTGTGACAAAGCGCTACCTGAATCCGCAGATTCAGCCGATCACCGAGGGGATGGATCGGCATTTTCCTCTGAGCAAGAAGCCTCTTCCAACTTGTCTTCATTTACGTCTCGTAAAAAAACGATGTTGTTTCGCAACTTTATATTCGGATTAGATTATGGAGAAGATGAGGAAGGCTTTCCCGTTCTACAAGCTTATTCACAAATTAGAAATCAATTAATAAACCGACTCACTGACTTCCTTTCGATAATTAAGAAATCAAACTTTCTTCTTGGTGGGGAAATAGTTATTGACGTCAGTAATAGCATCAAATCCGAGAAAGGATTTTTTCCCTCGGAAATGAAGAAAAATATCCCGTTTACTCAAATATCTGGGAAGAAACTTAGGTTAGCAAGTAGCGGATACTTCGACTTCGATGAGATTCTCTCAAACTATTTTAAAGCATCTTTAGAGATACCTAAGGAAACAACTAATCGAAATGAAAATACTAATTTTCTAAACAAATTGGAAGGAGGATGGAACCTAGATTCAATATATTCTCTAGTTATATTATATGGGCGAAATAGAATTATACCTCTCTACTCAACATACATATTTCTTCTCCACGATTATTTCTGCGCGTTATCCACTGAATATTTCTTCCGAATCAAATATTGGTTGGATGGCTGGACGGGTAGCGGAGAATACACCAATGTAACAAGAATTGCAACTGAATAAACAGTATTCAAGTGGAAGGATGACGTAGAGCGTCTATCGAACGAATATGTTACCTCCCGAATTGATGAGTGTAGAAATGTTCAATCAAATGTGCATAGATGGCTCGATGCGACAGGGAATTTGTCTCTTTTGCCTGTTGGGAAATTCTTGGGAGAAGCAATGAAGTACGACTTGGAGGAATTAATCTGCCGTGTGTCAATAGTGGGAAACGAGTTGCTAAATAATACTGGTGTCAGTCTCCGTAGTGCCAATCGACATACCAAGAAATATTTTCCTCGATTTCTCGATGTGTTATTTCTTTCTGAAATGATTGTTGCTGAGGTTACTCGCCAGAAAACTCTGATAGATACCATTGATTACTGCATCCAAAAATGGGACGACATAGATTTCGAGAAATTGAACAAAATGGATCGTATTGAGTTTGATTTTTTCTCAAGTTTATTCAGTGATTACATTGACGAACAGATACTTCTTTTCAAAACAATTCTTGAAGAAAGAAGAAGTTTCTTAGTCGAGTCTAGACTGTTAACAAGTGAAAAATCGGTAGGCTCCTCGACCGCACTGAAACCTGCGTCGAATTCCACCTTTCCCGGGTTGCCCCGCATCGAAGCTATCCGAGCAGAATTCTCGAGTGAAGCTCTTTCCATTATGGGGAGGCAAATTTGGAATCTGTTTGTGTATGATTTAAGTCGTGAGGGGAATTCAATTAGGAATATTGATGGGGGTATTCCAAAAAACATTTCCGATCAAATGGATGAAATAAACGACTCACCTATACGGAGCCGTGCTGGAAACAACTTCATCCCAAGAATCGGAAGGTTTTTCTTCATCGGGAACTGCAGCAGTAGTTATCTCAACCTGTTAGAAAACTTTTCTGTGGGCTTCGGCAAGAAACCCATCTCATCTGATATCATCTCATTTAGTCATCCCCAACTGTCAGATTCGTTATCATCCAATTTCTCGAAACAAACGGCAGGGGAGGTAGCTGGTCACTTACTCACACCAATTCAATTTATTTCGCCTAATCTGCATGAATCTGCGACAATAGTAACTCATTTAGATGGACTTCCCAATTTTATTTCGGATCTGAATGGGTTACTGGCAAGTTTGAACTCATCCCCCCGTGAAGCTACAGACTCGTTCCTATCTTCGTGTAGTAAAGATGGAGTTTATTTGGAGGAGGCGTCGGTAAACTCCGACTCGTGGTCGGATCATCAGCGAACCCAACCTCGTCGGAATCTGGTATTAGATCGAGTCAATTCGGAGAAGTTTGTCGAAGATGGATTAGACTCGAGAAATGGTTCCCCCCGGAGTCGAGTCTATGAAAACGGTTTGTCTATTGAGTATTTCTGGGAACCGGAAGACTTGGATGCACCTTATTGGTTGCTAAGATTCTCATTATGCAATGATGTAACATCGATATTTCTAGCGGGATCAATTGGAGAGGAGGTTCCCCGCAAAGATGCTGGGTTCGCAGATTCATCTGCTCAGGAAGAAGCTACTCGCCCGTCCCATTTCATCAATTTTAATGAATTATCAGAAGATTTGAACAGATATAAGATCTCTTGGATCTTCTGGAAAGACAGTATCGGCGAAAAATGGAGCTTATTGGGAGATTATATACCCCTGTTTTTTACCCCCACCTGGTGGAGATACTTCTGCGATCTAATTAGAGAAACATATCCAGAAATAGTACTTAAGATAAGTTACGACTCAAATCATGATCTCCCTAGAATTTCTGAAGGAATTGCTAGGGATTTAGTAGATGGCGCGAAAGGCTATTTACTCCAAAACCTGCGAAGGTTAGGATTAAGATTCGGAAACAATCCTATTAATACTCTATCATCCGAGACAGATCTTCTCATTCTCGAAAAAATTACTGATGAAGCGGAGATGTTACATCCGGGGGAATGGTCAGTATCTCAATTTTCCAATAGGCCTATCTCCTATTGCTGCATCCTCTCAATATTATTCGTTCTTGCCTCATTGAAACATCCTTTGTCTGCCGTTTCGGGTTCCAATTCTTTTCATTCGTGGAAACGTTTCGATACTATTGAATATTTAACAGACCCAATACGTGGATCCTATTTGAGAAAGGTAATGTATTCCCCCCCGACAAGCTAAATGTTAACGAGAGATCTACTAATTCATTCTCTGAATAGATTCTTGAATTGTGTAACTAATATAATTTTTTTCCTTCTTGTGAAAAATGAACTTGATTCATGGAGCTTTCGTAGAGAAAGCTCTGATATTTTAGATAGTAATAAAGAACTACTGACTCAACATTTAGTAACGACTAAAATTCTCTACAGGTATGCATTGAAATCGAAATCCAATTATGATTTATTGAGCAACAATATTTTTCATGAACCTTACCCACAAGAAAGATCCAATGTTTTGGCATACTTACTTCAATTCTGGCAAAATGATCTATTGGATCACAAGATTCGTAAGTTGGATCCTGCGGAGAAGTGGGCTTTTTCCGCCCTTGGGAGAAATATTCTATTTTCAGCAACAACAAGGCGAAGGGACAGTCTACTAAATATGCCATGTCGTGACATACCTATTTCACTCCAAGCGGGATTATTACCATCCAAAGGAATTTTGCTAGTAGGACCTGTAGAAACTGGCCGATCCTCTATTATTAGAGATGTAGCATTCACCTCCTACTTTCCAGTGGTGAAACTACCACTCAAGAAGTTCATATACAACCGATCTTTTCTCAAGAATGTACGTGGACATTTCATCTCGAAAGAGAGCGTACACCGATTAAATATCGTCTTTGAAATAGCAAGAGAAATGTCTCCTTGTACACTATGGATTCAAGATATTCATGAATTGAATATTCGTCGTTCGTATAATAAGCTAGAAGCTGATCCCAAATTTTTACTTTGCCAAATATTGAAGAGTATTGGTCACAAGCTCGGCAACTCCGACATCCGCAAGAATGTCGTTATTGCCACGACTCACGTACCTGCGAGGATAGATCCAGCTTCAGTAGCTCCGAATCGGTTAAACAAATTAATAAATTTTCGGAAGTCCAATGGGAGTCAACGTCAAAAAGAATTGTCAATTCTATTACGTATCAAAGGTTTCGAGGTAGGGGCTAATCCGCCTCTTCTTGAGAGTACTGTGTCTGGAACTGCAGGGTATAGTAAACGAGATTTATTTTTTCTCGCTAATGAAGCGTTATTAATAGGTACTTCCAAAAGGAAAAAGTTTGTATGTAGCAACGCAATTGGATTAGCTTTGCATAGGCAACATTCGACTGTTAGTGATATGGGCAATGGGATGGAATCTAATTCTGAATGGGAAATCTCTTCCTACAAGATGGCGGAAGCCTGGAATAATTTGATAGATATTTATCTCACAAATATTTCATTTATTGGTCGTGACGCGTTAAAAACGCGATTTTATTACTTGTCTAACTGGTATGTGGAACCTTCAATAACCGAATCAACAATTGATGAATTCACTATGTTTTCGCATCTCCTAGAGCTACTAGCCAAATTAGTAGCTCGCGATTCGTTCCAAATGGATATGGGGAAAAAGGAGAATTTCATTGTTATCGATAAACTCGTCGAGAATGACTTAAACCTAGCTTGTGGCGTCCTAGAAAACCTCTCGAATAATTTCTCACGTCCAGAAATTTGTAGGGAAGGGAGTCGACGCAGTAATAGTTTTCCTCCCCCCCTTCCTATTGGAAAACCCAAGTATTGCTCAGGTGTAACCTCTCCAAGTCACTCTTCCAAATTTCCGAGAAGAGGGAGATTTAGTAGTCTAACCGATTTCGAGATGCAACAGTCACCCGAATTAATAAACTCGACGACAGAGATATCGCGTGAGATTACTTGGTCCCGTAAGGCTTGGCGTCTCCGTTTCCTGCGAAGCGGGACTTACGAATTGAGGGGGGTATTATCCGAACCCAACCATTTGTATAACTTAATTCTCCTTTACTACAATCAGAATTATATACCCCAACAAGATTTCGAATTCAATAAGATTAAGGGGGAGAGAAGTAAGCGGCATGAGAAAAGCGGGTATCTTTTCAGCTTCGAGAAATCTGTCACTAATGTAACAGATAACTCTATTAAAAGATTGGAAAACCGATTGGATAATATGTTGTTACGTGAGCAATTTTTCGAATTGGGAATCTCTGGCGACTCATCTAATGAGTATGAAACACATTGTGATCGATTTAATGAAACGACTCGACTCTTCGGGGGGCGCTTCATCTGGGACCCCATGCTTCTGTTCCAGCCAGACCCTAACATTTCTTCCTCGCGCCGCAACTTGTTGTCGACAAAAGAACTGGTGCGGAGGCTTCACGCCATTTACGGTATGAGGAGGCAGCGCCTTCAGAAGATGTCAAATAAGAAAATTAAAAATTTCTTCCTCTATCGTGAAGATAATCCGAAATTAAAACCCGACTCATCTCTCAATCGGTGGAATAATCTTCCTTTGAATGAGGAGGAGCGAGATTCCGAATACGTCAGGGAAACCTCTTCCGTAGATATACATCTGCAATATCCGCAAACATTTACTCCCGTTCGTTTGGGTTGCTACGCGGTAGCAGAGGATTTCCCGGAACGATTTCTTCGGTTTAGGCTTCTGGTTCATAGAAACAAATGGATGAGACGGAACCGTTCCCCATTTCGGGATTTTCTTCTCTATAATATGTTGCTTGAAACTTATGAATATCTATCCAATCCGTTTCGGTTTGGTAAAGCCTCACTGGATTGAACAATGAAACAATTCCTTCATGAAAGTTCGATGTCATGAAACAACTGTTGTTTCCTCACCTAGATACTCCCCACTCCGTCTAGATCTCTAGCCATAGAATTGAAAACCGAATCAGTAAAAGGAAGATCTATATTTTCCTTTTACTGATACGGAAAATCTAATTATATAGCATTTCAAAAAATAAGAAGTTGGAGACCAGTTACTATATGAATATGATAGGAGTCTCTCCACTGAGAGATAGGATTGGAAGAAATAATATAGGTTATTCCGCAGGAATTTTGCGAACGAAGCCAATTTTTTGTACCCTTATTAATATGTATCCTCGAGAAAATTTTGGATCCCCCCACCCCCCCCCCCTCACCCTCCCTGAGGAGTTCCAAGGATCCCATTGAGGCGTCGTTCTTTAATAGTTTCCACTTCAAATCAATCCGGTGTATCGAATGACTGGAATGAGCAAATTAATCAGTCAACTGGGGGGGGGAGAACGCGCCAGTATTCCCGTCTCCATTTTGAGGCTTGAAGTAGGCACGATAGGAAACCATTCAATGAATGGCGGGTCACGGTCCAACGCGACTTAATTTGGCATATGTGTGAGAGACAACTCTCCTATTACTGGGAATTCTTGACGTAGATACGAATCTCCCCGGATAGGATTCGAACCTACGACCAATCGGTTAACAGCCGACCGCTCTACCGCTGAGCTACCGAGGAAAATGGTAGGGGATTCAGTCCCATACACACTTGCTTGAAGACTTTTTTTTTTTTTCCGGAAGCCAATTCCAAATCTTGAAGGAGTTAAGCTTTCTATGCCATTTCATAAACTTTGCGTATGCCCTAACTCTCATTATAGGGGGGGGACAGCGGCGATAGCAATCCCATTCGAATGGAAGGGCCTCCGAATCATGGGCATGGGAGGGGGGGGGGTAAACCGGCCGAGACAAGGTCGAGATCAACCTCGCAAGCCCCTCCCATGATTCGTATTGATCAATCACCAATCAGTGGTTTCTATTCCCCCCTTTCGGGAGGCGTAGTAGAATAGTCGCAGGATTCTTCCTCCACCTTCATGTCATGGAAGGAAAATATTTGAGGACTAGAAATGGGGGGAATAAGGGAAGCTAAAAGAAAATGTAGAGATGGGGAAGATGAAGAATAGTCGGGAGAAATGAACGCGAATCGGAGCTTCGTGAAACGAAACTAGCAGTTTATGCATTATAGTAGTTTATGAATAATTAATATCACTAGTAAAATAGATCCAAACAGCAGCACAAATAAATAATAAGATACCCTACCGTTTTCTCCGTAACGTATACCCTCTCCTCCAAAGAAATTTGAAGTACCGGTTGCATTGACAAAACCATCGATTATGTATCGATCAAATCTTGAAACCGATTTACTTAGAGATGTCATACTACGCGCGAAACAGATGTCGTAATAGTAATCGATATAACCTCGGTTCAATGACCAAGATTGAATGAGAAACCCAAGTTTAGTAACTAATTTATTAAATCTAGTGAGGTCTTTTTTCTCATAAAAAATATTAGTTTGCCCGTAGATACTGAATGAAATAAATATTCCAAGAAGAGATAAACCCAATGAGCCACTGGAATTTGCCAATATTTTTATCAAATATTCAAAATATTTATTAACTCCGAAAAAATGGGATGGAATAATTAACCACTCGGGAGATGAATCAAAATTAATGGTTTCTTCTGAATTGGAAAAATCAATTCCTATTAATCCGATTAATAAAGTAAATGCCGCCAGCGTTATAAGGGGAAATGTCATGGTAGAACTTGACTCCTTAGGCTTCGGCAAGTTCCGAACGTAACGGGTTTGAGAATTACCATCTGAATCTCCGAGATGGGATGACAAAAAACTTTTCATTTTAGAGATTCCATATTCTACAGATGCAACATTTCGACTGATTTGGTTTACCGACGATTTGAGTTCAGCACTACCCCACAAACTCATACTGCAAGAAAACAGGGGAAAATTGCTGAAATTAGCGCAATCCATCTCAATGGGGCGAAAATTTCCCTCAAAGGTGAGCAGGTAGATGCGAAACATATAAAAGGCCGTGAGACCCGCCGTACTAGAAGCTACCAATCCAAGAGGAAAAGAACATAACCAACTTTCGCTAATAATTTCATCCTTGGACCAGAAACAAGCTAGGGGTGGTATCCCACATAGGGAAAGAGTACCTATAAGAAAGGTAGTTCCAGTAATTGGCATATACTTACGTAAACCACCCATGGAAAACATGTTTTGACTCTTGTCAGGTGAGTAGCCAACAACCTTCTCAATTGAGTGAATTACTGAACCAGCTCCAAGAAATAACAAAGCTTTGGAATAAGCATGTGTTACGAGGTGGAATAGAGCAGATCGATAGGCACCAATGCCTAGGGCTGAAACCATATATCCCAACTGAGACATGGTGGAATAGGCGAGACCCTTCTTGAGATCTTTTTGGGCGAGGGCTAATGTGGCACCAAGTAAGGCTGTCATTCCACCTACCCAAGAAATAGCAACCATTATTGGAGGCAATATTGATATTAGGCCAAAAATTCGGGCAATAAGGAAAATACCGGCAGCTACCATAGTAGCTGCATGAATAAGAGCCGATATGGGCGTGGGTCCCTCCATCGCATCTGGTAGCCATATGTGAAGTGGAAATTGAGCAGATTTAGCAACTGGACCTAGAAGAAGTAGAAGAGCAATGATATTTGCAAAGATCGGATTGACAAATCCCACTTTCCCCAATTCAGCAAATCAATCACACAATTCAGAAATCTCGAAGCTACCAGTTGTCCAGTATATACCTAAAACACCTAAGAGTAATCCAAAATCTCCTATACGGTTGGTAACGAAAGCTTTTTGACAAGCATTTGCAGCACTTGACCTCGCGAACCAAAAACCTACTAATAGATAGGAACACATTCCGACTAACTCCCGAAACACGTAAAGCTGTATCAAATTGGGGCTAAAAACTGATCCTAACATCGACGCGGTAAACAGGCTTAAATAGGCGTAAAACCTGACGTATCCTCAGTCGTGACACATGTAACTATCGCTATAAATCATAACCAGTACACCTACAGTAGTAACCAGTAGTGACATAATTAAAGTAAGCGGATCAACCAAAAATCCTATTTCCACACAAAAAGTAGTTTTTGGGATCCAAGCCCATAAATACTGTTGGGTCAAGTAATTAACAAATTGTCCCTGAAATAGGACAAATGAGACAAACATGGAAACTGCTAATGAAAAGATGTTGAGCAATGCGCACAGGCGACGGAATCCTTTCGTAGCTTTTGGGAAAAAGAATGCTAACAAGCCGGTGCAGCCCGAAGCTATTAATGGACATGAAGGAATAATCCAAGCGTATTCGTTTGAAAGTTTCACAGACGTATGAAATCCAAATTCAATTTGTTGTTATTTCTCTTCCTCTTTTTATCACTTAAGGAGGAAGTGAAGTGTGGGAATAATGCGAAATGGAATGTATGCAGACAAAATAATTAATTTCCGCCTAAACAATAAGCTAAATTCGTTCAAATTCCCAATTTATACAGGAAGTAAGGAACATAAAACTTGACAATATTCAGGCGGGTCCGAGATACTTATTCGAGTTACAAAGTTCGGCGACGAATCGACTCGCTTTACGAGCGAACTTTTTTTATCAATATTGGGGGGAAAATGGAGAAAGGGGAGGAAGGAGTAGGAATGGGTAAATACGCAATTATCGATATTGGGGGAACGCAACTACGAGTAGAACCGGGAAGATTTCATGACGTTCGTCGTTTCAACTCAAATCTAAAGACATGGGGCTCCAACACAAAAATATCGATGAGTCGAGTCTTGCTTATTCGCAACGGATCTGGCATAGATATTGGCTCTCCGTGGCTAGCTAATGCGGTTGTCAAGGGCCGAATCTTACACAGCTGCTTCGGGGATAAATTGGTAATAAAGAAGATTTCTTCCAAACTAAAAACATGACGAATTCGCGGATATAGAGAAAATATGATTAGATTTGCAATTGATTCGATTCATTTTAATGGCAGAAATGCAAGTGTTCAATAATTGCTTAGGCACATCAAATTACTAAATACTTAAAAATTTAATGCATCTATATCCCTTTTCCCATATGATGTTTGCTAGTTCTTTTTAGTTGTCAATTTCTTCATTCATTATATCCATTCTATCAATGCGTATCAACATAGCCGCTAGTCACAAACAAATAAAGCTTTACAAATACACCACGATACAATATGGCCGTTCCAAAGAAACGCACTTCCAGATCAAAAAAGAAAATGCGTAAGCATGTATGGAAAATTAAATCCATCGAGAGGGCGTCAAAATCTTTTTCTTTGGCCCAATCTATTTTAAGCGGATGTTCAAAAAGTTTCTATTACGGAACGGAAAAAAAATCTTTCCGAACAGATTAACAGTATCTAGGTACTCCGCAGGTAGTTGCTTGACAAATATGGGAAGTAAGTAACTAGGTGAGAAACTACAAAACTGTGCAAGAAAGTGACAGGAATTTACTTTGGCTAATAAACTAAGATTCTTACTTCCCCTTTGTAAAAAATTTGTGAAATTTGAAAATATTTTATCTAACAGTTTTAGTAGCGATAATTGGTCACGTAATAGCATCTATCAATCAACTTCAACCAATTGGCGGATACTAGGTTGCCTGAAAGAACGACAAATTGTAGGGTAAAAAAAAACTTTTTGTTTAACGTTATGACAAAGATATCTATTTAAGTACCCAAATCATGGAGGAATTTAATCAATGCTGAAATGGATCAGGAATAGGGAAAATACAAAGAATTTCTTAGGTTTCCGAACTACAAACTCGAAAAAATAAATGCGTTAATAGAAGAGGGAGGGAGATAAGAAACTTTTAACTCCTCTCTGTTTCAGAGTTTCGTACGCATTTTTTGAATTTGATTTCTTTATATATGCGTAGACACATTCCAATCTGAGGAGAGAGCCTTTTCGTTTGGCTGGGAAAGAAACATTAGCTTTATCACAGGAAGTATATATATGTAGTGTAGTGACATACATAATGTAATGTTACCGTTATGGCTTCCCCACAAGCGAGTCTAACGGATCTCTCTCCATTCGGAATAGCAGGATTTGAACCTGTGACCTCCATCACCCCAAGATGGCGCGCTACCAAACTGCGCCATATTCCGTATAAATATAAATAAATATAAATAAATATAGATATAGATATATATTTATTTATATTTATTTCATCATGTCAGTAATAGATAAAATAGATAATCGACTAATCTTTTAGCCCCTCAACCTATATAGATTTTAACACTCCATTCCTATTTTGCGTAAATATGTACCGATTGACTTAACTAGTTGACTTGTCAGTCTGAGCCAATGTAAAATAAATTAGTATCTGTTCAGACTTCGACAAGCCGCTATGGTGAAACAGGTAGACACGCTGCTCTTAGGAAGCAGTGCCAGAGCATCTCGGTTCGAATCCGAGTAGCGGCATATAAGAAAAGGCAGTTTTTCAGAAATGAAAAACTAGTATAAAATATATATGGGAGAAGTAGAATCACAAAGAAATTTGCGATAATCTACCTCAATTTGATGAAATTGAAACAAATTGGAAGAAATTACTGGTCTCCTCTAATTACGATGTATACCCGCATAGAGTACATATCTGTCCATATCTCGTTTCTGCTGCTTTTTCTCGTAACTCTGTCGAACCTTATCCATGTATTTTACAAAGTTGATAGACCTGATCACTTCAGCAAGAATAGTATGATAATTGCTTTTTTCCGTACAACCGGCTTTATGATTACTCGCTGCCTTCAAACCAAGCACTTACCGCTCGGCAATTTGTATGAATCGCTGATTTTTCTCTCATGGAGCTTCTCTCTGTTATACCCAATTTCGGATGTCGAAGATCAAAATGGGTTGTCACGCGCAGTTCTGGCGCCGAGTGCTACGCTGACTCATGCCTTCGCAACTTCGAGCCTTCCCCAACAGATGCAACACCCCATGTCGTTAGTACCCGCTTTGCAGTCTCATTGGTTGATGACGCATGTAAGTGCGATGCCGATTAGTTATGCAACCTTGTTGTGCGGGTCTTCGCTAGCAATAGTTTTGCTAACTCTATTTTACGGTACAGTAGGTAGGTCCTCTGCCGTAAAATTGGAATACAATTTCGAAAAACCAATCTCTATTTTTCCGCCGAACTTCTGTAACAATCTTCGAAGACAGGCCGATACGCGGAGCTCTTCTTACTTACTTATCTCGAATTCGCGAAAGTGCCAATTAATGAATTGTTTGGATAAATGGGCTTATCAAACGATAAGTTTGGGGTTTTCTCTTTCAACTATTGGTATACTCTCTGGGGCCGTGTGGGCTAATGAAGCTTGGGGATCTTACTGGAGTTGGGATCCGAAAGAGACCTGGGCGTTGGTAACTTGGTTGATATATGCTACTTATCTCCACGCAAAAATAGATGAAAAGTGGATGGGGGAAGGGCCAGCTGCAGCAGCATCTATGGGATTTTTTTTGGTTTGGATTCGCTTTTTGGGAATCAATTTGTTAGGAGTTGGATTACATAATTACGGATGGTTAGCACAAAAACGAGGAAGTGAAATTTGCAAGAAAAACGTGGTTCGAGAAAATAACTACAACTAGTTGATCAAAATTTTAATTTCATGGGGAATTGAGAGAACACTTGGGTAGAGAAATGACTCCAACTACCTAGAAAGAGAAACAGGAACAGACTTATAGGTAAATAGGTAGGTTGCCAATTTCTCAAATGTCTGTTTCTGTCTCTCCATTTTGCGGATAAATGTAAATCGATTAGGGAGCCGGGAATCCTATTTCTTTTTATTCCCCTATTTTCATGCAATAGAGCTGGGAACTAAATAAGTTTCTTCGTACCAGACACCACTATTTTACTATCATATAATAGTGGAACGTGAAAATAGGAAAGAAGGTACTTCAGGACTCCAAAGAGGCAAAATCAAATTTGGGTATGAACCGATACCTAGTACTGGCAGGAGGAAACAGATTAGAATGAATAATTCTCTCGGACCAAGATCAATTGAATAAGGATTCGATTTGTCGAAAGACCTATAACCATAAAATAATTGACGTAACATCGATAATAAATAAATGGGAGTTAGTATTGTACCGACTGCCTCTAGCACTGTAATTCCTGCTTTGAAGGCAAAGGAGTATTGCTTAGAAGTAATAACTCCCAGAAAAACTAGCAATTCTGATACAAAACCACTCATTCCTGGTAATGCGAGAGATGCCAACGAAAAGGCGCTAAACATGGTAAATAATTTAGGCATTGGAATTGCGACTCCCCCCAACTGATCCAGGAAAAAAGTTCGAGTTCTATCGTAGCAAGTCCCTGCAAGGAAAAATAAAGCAGCTCCAATCAAACCGTGGGAAATCATTTGCAATATGGCTCCGTTTATCCCTGCATCTGTCAAGGAACCAACTCCAATGGTTACGAAACCCATATGAGAAATTGAGGAATAAGCTATTCTTCTTTTGAGATTGCGCTGACTTATGGAAATTAAGGAAGCATAAATAATTTGAATTGCCCCAAGCCACATCATCCACGATCCTAGTAAAAAATGTGCATGATTTAATAATTCCAAATTAATTCGAATAAGTCCGTATCCACCCATTTTTAAGAGTACCCCAGCTAGTAACATACATGTGCTGTAGTGTGCCTCTCCGTGAGTATCTGGCAACCAGGTATGGAAAGGAAATATTGGTAATTTCACGGCATAGGCAATTAAGAAGCCTACGTAAATAAGTACTTCTAACGAAAGGGGATACGATTTACACATCGAATCCTGAATATCAAAAGAAGGAACTTCATTACCGTAGAAACTCATAGTCAGAGCTGCTACCAAAAGAAAGATTGAACCACCAGCTGTATATAGAACAAACTTTGTGGCTGAGTATAAACGTCTTTTTCCGCCCCATAAACATAATAATAAGTAAACCGGAATTAGTTCTAATTCCCACATGAAGAAAAAAAGCAAAATGTCGCGAGAGACAAATAAGCCAATTTGACCGCCATACATAATTAACATCAGAAAATAAAAGAGCCGCGTATTACGAGTGATTGGCCAAGCCGCTGAAGTTGCCAGAGTAGTAGCAAAACCCGTCAATATAACAAGACCTAAAGAAAGACCGTCAATCCCTAATGACCAGTGAAAATGAATAGAGTTTATCCAGTTAAACGTCTCCAACAACTGAATTGACTGGTAATCAATTTGGAAATGACAATAAAATATATAAGTAATTGGTAGAAATTCCAATATGCAAATACCCAGGGTATACCATCGAGTAACTCTGTTTCCATTACGAGGCAGAATTGGAATTATCAAACCAGCAAAGATTGGGAGGAAAACGACTACCGTTAGCCGAGGTACATTACTAATCATGAATTGAAGAAGAAATAATTTTTAATAAAGACTATGTGAGCTAAATGAGATGACTCATACCCTGTTTCAAAAGTTTAAAGTTTTGGGTATGAGTCGAAATGATTAACTCGAGGTTTAACTTCTCTGTCCTACTGAGTGACTAATAAGCTAGACCCATACTACGAGTAGTTTCAGCCCCTAAGTAGACGCGTACACTCAAAAAATCTGTTGGACAGGCAGATTCACATCTTTTACATCCCACACAATCTTCTGTTCTTGGAGCAGAAGCTATTTGATTTGCCTTGCATCCATCCCAAGGTATCATTTCTAGCACATCTGTAGGACATGCTCTTACACACTGAGTACAACCGATACATGTATCATATATTTTCACTGAATGTGCCATTGAGTCTATCTACTCCTATTAGATCGATATAGTGAATTCCTAGTAAAACAGTTGGAAAAAATCTATTTATCTCCCAATTTCTTCTCAAATACCCTCTGAAAACATTTCCTCATTATTTCCAAAATCTATCTAATTAAATTCTATTTCGTAATTTTTTTCCTATTTTTTTCGAGGAAGAAAGTGAAAAGTAGAACTAGGGCAAAATAACGAAGGAATTAGTTCCCAGATATGATTGGGAAGAAGTATCAAATTAACTTGGTGATTTGAAGATACTGTTATTAAGGACAAAGTCAATAATTAGGCTTCTAAAACCGACCAACCTACCGATCAATCACCATTTTAGCAAATTCGATTGATCGATACGAGTAGATCTCCTGTTTCGATGGATGGAAAGGGCGATCGCTAAACCAGTGGCAGCTTCAGCAGCTGCAATGGCTATTACAAATAATGAAAATATCTCCCCCGTCTCCCGATTGTCAAAGAGATTTGAGAGTGTAATGAAATTTAGAATAATCCCATTGAAGATTGACTCAAGACTCATGAGTGCCCTAACCGTATTTTTACTCGTAATTAGTCCGAAAAAACCTACACATAAGATATAGGCACCCAAAATTAGTCCTTGTTCAAACGTGATCTATTAAATTTCTCCTCGATAATTTTGATGAGTTAATTTATTCTTCTAGGGATTTTACATATACTTTGATTCAGATAAGTTCGCGGTGGTCAGAAAAATGAAGAATTGTTGCAGGGTGATGAGACAGCCGATTTCTCATTGGCCGCAAGCGCATTCTCATCGCGTGCCGGATTAATTGCTCCCACTAAAGCAGCTAGAAGAAGTATCGAGACAAGTTCGAACGGTATTACAAACTCGCTCAATAATTTGTATCCAAGTTGTCGAACATTATTTCCAGGTGTACCTGACGTAGGAATTTCCGAGTGATTTATGAAACTTAGGCCAGACCATTTGGTATTACAAATCATAAAAGCTAATGTTGAAAAAAGGATTGCACAAGTCCCTGAAGCAGGGAGATATCCTAGGCCGCAGTCAGCGGCATCGGAACCTGCTGGTTCATCAGTAATCGTTACGGCAAATACAGTTAAAACATTTATGGCTCCTACATACACTAGCAATTGTGCAGCAGCTACAAAATCTGCATTCGAGACAAAGTATAATAAAGATATACAAGTGAAAACCGACCCCAGAGAAAAAGCGGAATTAACCGTATTGACAAGTGATACTGCACCTAAACTTCCCAGTAAAATACCTAATCCTATCGATGCTAAAACAAATTCGTGAATTAATTCTGATAGATTCGTTAGACACAATTACTTAAATATTTCATCTGAATTTTTTTGCATTTAATGCTTACTTTTCCCTCCCCCAGTTTTTGAGCAGACGTGTTACCCAATTAATGAATTAAACAGGTAACTCGTTTTGCAAGTTAGAACTTAAGTGCTAAGTCTTCTTGCCCACAAATTTTTTCTTTTATTGAATTCGAAACTAATTGAATTGAAACATCTTGAGAGGCAGAAGGAGGTACACGTCCCAAAGCCGTCTGATCACGATTGAGTTCATGACGATCATAACTAGAAAGCTCATACTCCTCGGTCATTGACAGACAATTTGTTGGACAGTATTCGATGCAGTTACCGCAAAATATACAGACTCCAAAATCAATGCTATAATTTCTCAATTTTTTTTTCTTCACATCTTTCAAAAAAATCCAATCGACAGCTGGAAGATTGATCGGGCATACTCGAACGCGTACTTCACAGGCAATACATTTGTCAAATTCAAAATGGATACGTCCACGAAATCGTTCGGATGGTAAATTTTTTTCATATGGATACTGGACAGTTATGGGTAAACGATTCGAATGATCCAAAGTAATCGCAAATCCTTGGCCGATGTAGTTTGCGGCTTCTACAACTTGTTGACCATAATTTCGAAATCTAATTATTGCCGAAAACATGAGATGGATAAATCCAATTTCAATTTTACTTCTCGATACATATTTCTATGTAACGGAAAAGGGATAGGTAGAGTGCAGTTGTTTGCCGGTATTAAACTAAATAAATTCAACTTTTTTTTTTTAACTAAAAGGGAGGTGTCAATTTATTAGTAATATTCGAAACGAAGCTGTTAGCAACGAATTTCCCAAAGCGATAGGCAGTAAAAATTTCCATCCGAGATCTAGTAATTGATCCATCCTTACTCTAGGTAGAGTCCATCTTGCTAAAATAGAGATGAATAAGTAGAAATAGGATTTGGATAATGTGGTTGCGATTTCTACAACCGGCTTCAATGTGTTGAGAGACTCGTCCATGCCACTTGAAGTTAAAAGATTTTGTTTGAGATTTTCGACAAAAGGAATTGAGGAATTCCATCCACCTGAATACAAAACTGCTACAAATGACGAAGAAACCAATAAATTTAGATGGGAACCAACATAAAACAAGCCAAACTTTATTCCCGAATATTCAGTTTGGTAACCCGCCACTAACTCCTCCTCTGCCTCTGGTAAATCAAATGGCAATCTTTCACATTCTGCCAATGAGGAAATGAAAAATGCTATAAATCCTATTGGTTGACGCCACAGATTCCACCCCAAAAAACCATATTTGGATTGTGTTTCCACTATATCAACTGTACTCAAGCTACCGGATAAAGATAGTCGACAGATTCTCCCGCCTCTACTTCAAAACCGTACATGAACTCAGAATTTCATACGGCTCCCCATTGAGGTCGTAAAGAAAGTGGATTACTTCAATTATAGGTGAGAATCTCCGCTTGTAATCAATGAGATTCTGTTTGCTATAAGTTTGCTTCGGAATCTGTCTTAACCTTATTCAGTTTCTTTTTTCTAGGAATTGTAATTTTTTCTAAAAATGCCTTTTATCTCCTATTCATTTGTACTTGGGGAAATTCTAATTTTTCATTTTTGCATTTAGGAAAATTTTGTGCTCCACTTTCCTTCATTTTTTTTATTTACTTACATTATTTTGATGAAGGTTACTTCGTCCCAAATAGTTATCACTAAAGTAAATGTAATTATACTCGAGAATGAAATATTTTATATGTACTACTCAGTCATCCCTACCAGAGCTGAGCCTACTTCATACAGTAAAACGAGGAAAAAACAGGATATAAAAGAGGAGAGAATAAAAACATATATATATATATATATATATATATATATATGCATGCATATACATACGTATATAAACAAATATCTATATACGTATGGAACTTCATCCATCTCCTCCGCAAACCCCCTCCTCCTCAAAATTTATTCCTCGTTTACTACCCCTAATCTACCCTCGTTTTAGAAATCTCTTGTGTATATTTGTGTTTCTTGCCACTTACTTTTTGTAACTTCAAGGGGAATAGAAACTAACAACCTGTTCCCATCCGCTTCAAGCCTGGATAACAAGTCACAGACTTGGGATTATGCAGCATACATCGTTCGAATACGTTTTCAGTTCGTCTACGGACTATTGGGCTTGACTTCGCAACTACAGAAACGCCGTTTGAGTTCACCCTGATAACTATTTGGTCTATCGCGCGAAAAATAGTACGAGGTGAAAACGTTTACCTCGTTTTCCATTCGTACTTAGCGAATCACACGTAGGGATATTGACAGTACGCACAAGGCTAGGGGTATTTCATAACTGATAGACTGAGCCGCAGCTCTGAGACCACCTAAGAAAGAATATTTATTATTTGAGCCGTACCCTGCCATGAGAAGACCCAGAGGTACGATGCTTGAAATAGCAATCCAGAAAAAGACACCTATTCCCGAGTCGGATAAAATAATATGTTGGCCAAAAGGTATTACTAAATAAGTGAGGAAAACTGGTGTAACTACAACAGCTGGTCCGGCAGCAAATAACCAGGTATTACCCTTAGCTGGAATGACATTTTCCTTCAAGATAAGTTTAATTCCATCCGCTAGGGATTGAATAATTCCTAATGGACCTGCATATTCTGGTCCGATACGTTGTTGCACCCCTGCAGATACTTTTCACTCGAGCCATGCGATAACTGAAACTCCTGTCGTGACTCCCAAAACTAGAATGAGAGTATAAGCAAAAATCCAAATCGATTCGGAAGAAGTCGGTGCAATTCCCAATTCATCGAAAAGGTGAACCAGTCTCTTTTTGCAAAATTCGGTACCATTTATCATTCTAACGATCAACCTCTCCCATAATGATATCTATACTACCTAATATTGTCATAATATCTGCGAGCTTCATTCCCTTAATCAACTGAGGGAGAATCTGCAAATTTGTAAACCCAGGTGGACGAATTTTCAATCTCCAAGGAAATACGCTATCATCACCGACTAAGAAAATTCCCAATTCTCCTTTGGGAGCTTCTATTCTTACGTAATGTTCCTGTTTAGGCAATTTAAGAGTGGGAGAAGATTTCTTTCCGACAAACTGGTAGTTGAAGCTGTTCCAGTCTATTTTGTCTTTTTGTTGCGCAAGACGCCGACCCTCGAGATTTTCATACGGACCTCCCGGGAGAAGTTTTATAGCTTGTCGAATAATATTTATTGATTCTTTCATTTCATCTATTCGTACTAAATAACGAGCCAAAGAATCTCCTTCCCCCTGCCACTGAATTTGCCAATCCAGTTTATCGTAACATTCATAATGATCAATTTTGCGTAAATCCCATTGAACTCCCGAAGCTCGCAACAAAGGTCCAGATAATCCCCAATTGATGGCTTCCTGCCTGCCTATAAAACCTACTCCCTGTACCCGTTTCAAAAAAATGGGATTTTTTGTAATTAACCGCTCATACTCATGGATTTTTGGGAGACAATATTGACAAAAATCTAAGCATTTATCTACCCATCCATATGGTAGATCTGCGGCAACTCCCCCAATTCGAAAATAGTTATGCATCATTCGCATACCTGTAGCAGCCTCAAACAAGTCGTAAATCATCTCTCTTTCCCGGAATATATAGAAGAAAGGAGTCTGTGCACCGATATCTGCTAGGAATGGCCCGAGCCATAACAAATGAGAAGCTACTCGGCTTAATTCAGGCATAATTACGCGTATGTAGCTAGCTCTTTCGGGTATTTGAATATTTGCCAATTTTTCCGACGCATTCACCGTAACCGCTTCGGTAAACATAGTGGCTAAATAATCCCACCTCGTCACATAAGGGAGGTATTGCAAAGTTGTTCGATTCTCAGCAATTTTTTCCATTCCCCGATGTAGATATCCCAATATTAATTCACAATCAACAACATTTTCACCTTGCGAAACGACAACAATCCGGAGAACGCCATGCATCGATGGATGATGAGGACCCATGCTTACTACAACTGGATCAATAGTTTCGAGACGAATACTCGTAAATTGCTTCTTCTCCAGTAAATCTCATAAAACCTGATATGCCTGAGGATGAATCAACTGCTTCAATTACAACACAGCGAGGAATCAAACCCACAGAGGAAGCGGAGAGAAAAATTTTTCGCACTAACGCCCTTTCAACCTTCGAATACCTAATTTTTTCAAAACTTTCCCATATAAACCTGTATTTTTATTGGACAAATAAGATAAAAGACGTTTTCGTCTACCAAGTAATTTCCACAAACCTCTTTGGGATGAGTAATCCTTGGAATGTAATTCCAGATGAGAAGTGAGCCTCGACACCCGGTAAGTTGAGTAGTAAATTTGAGAAGCGGTGAACCCCGTATTTCCATTCCCATCTAAAAGTTGTGCGTGAATAGATTGTTGTTTATTCATGGTAATATTAGTAATAATTACAGCCCTCTGTCTCGGATCGATTATAAGGGGTTTGATTGCTAGTTGCAGCAAAAATTACCTAAACATAAAAGATTGTTTCGGGGGTGTGTGGTACAAAACCCCACACACCTCGTAATCACTCACGGCTCGAGTCTTCGTGTTTGACTGGTAAAAGCTTCAATCTTCGCATGACATTCAAGTTTGCGCGTATTTGACTTCCAACTATTCCCACTCTGTTAATTGCAATTAAGCAACTGGGTGCATGTCACACCCTTTGTCAGCTTTTTCAACTTGGAGTAATGGGATACATTCGAATTTTAAGCGCTGCAAATCGACTCCCAGTTGTGATACCGAGACAGAATCTGCCGGTACAAGCGACCTCTTCCAAGCGGTGACTCGGCCATAAAAAACGTTTGATCCTTTGAATTTCATTTGATCCTGGGAGGTACAGAAAATGTTCCTTATTACCATTACGGGTTTTTCCAATTTCCGAAAAGAGATGAGAAGAATATATCTTCTGGTCCAAATGTCCCGAAATTAGTAAACAACGGAGAAATCGAAATTCTCGTCGACGTCGCGGAGATAGGAGATCGTCGATGTTATAAAGGAAAGACTGTTTGCAATTCCGTTCAGTTAATATGTGTGATAAATTCGAAATGTAACTATTGTTACATACATTTCTATATAAGCGCCTTCTGACTCCACCTCTTAATCTTGATTTGAAGTTTAGTAGAGGATTAATTATTTTGTACAACAAGTCTTGATCGTCAAATACTAGTGGTAAACGATGAGCCAAAATGACAGATAAATCCTGAAGGAGACCGAGTTTAGTTGTTGTGTTGAAGTATAAATTTAATAAATCTGAATTTACTTCAGTATTGGCACAAAGTGTAACAAGATCTTGGTCATCTCCTAGCATTCTCATAAGAGCTATTAAGTTTCTAAATTTCTCCAATTCCGCTTCAAATTTCCATTTCCATCGAAAAATGTAGTCCGCATCTTCTCTTTCATCTAACATGACCTCGTACAAATCATTCGATACTTTTTGGAATCTGCTCTTTATATCTAATACTAAATCATATTGGTCGTTATCTTTCAATATGGGATCTTTTAACCTTTTCATTTTTTTCTTGAAGTTGAAAAAGCTCTTTGTTTTTGCAACATTTAGATCTAGCCACGAAAGCAAGTCAAATTGCAAATTATATATTCCCCCCACATAGGACTTCTGGAAATGAACAAATTTGCTAATTCCGATTTCTCCCCTTTTACCGCTTCTTTGAATGCGGTTCCTGTGGCGAAACCTCTGCTCCATAACATCTCGTTGCACAGAAAAGTTCTGTACATCCCCATTTCGCATGAAATCGGTTAAGTTCTGTAGCAGATTTCTATGTTTACGGAGTTTACTGAAATTCCCAATTCGATCCCTGAGAAAGGATTTATTTGCATAGATCGAATAACTATGTAGCTTGTTTCGAGAGATTAGTTCATTTACAGCATTTGCCTCAAGACTACTAGGTCCGCCCAGGCGAACTTTCCATTCTCGAGGTGCTATCCTGCGCCATACCGCTAACGGCAAGTTGTATCTGGATAGAGAATCTAGCCATTCATCCCAATTATTTTCATCCAAATTGGAAAACTTTTTCAAAAATCCCCGCTTTTCTACATATTTTGCAACCTCTTCACCAAAAAACTCGTTGGTAGTTTTACTAGTCTCCTCATCAAAACAGATTGTTAAAGTATTTATATGATTATCTCCTTTTTCGAGACTTGAAAATTTTGTTGCAACAAAGTCGGAAGTTTCTTTCACGTACTCTTTGGGTTGATATCGGTTTGCGACACCGCCGCTATCGCTATAGATGTAATCCTGTTTGCTTTTTCCTCTACACCTATTGTTACTCTTTTCACCACTAACTAGGAGATCTAGGTTTAAGTTTCCCCTCATGCCAATGTTCCATATATCGGTATATAGACAAACTTGAGATGGCAAGCCAAGCTGCAGCAATTTACTTTTTAGCAATAAATTGCTTCCCTCATTGATGTTACCTAGCACCCTTGTCAATTGTTTATACAATGCAACAAATTCGTTGACGTAGTGAGTGAAAGTCCTGTCAATTATGAGAGACACGTTTATTACTCCCGAAACAAATTTTTCAACTGATTCCTCGCCAAGTAAGTAGAAACTTAATACTATTTCCCCGGACTCTATTGGTTGCTTCCGTTCGAATTTTACGGAATTAACGAAATTTGAGTCACTTAATGCAGCATTGACAAGTACCAAATCCCCCGAAGTTTTTTCGTAAGATGATTCATCTGTTTCAATTTTTTCGTCCAAAAGATTCATAGAGCCGGCTGTAACACCACCTGCGAGAAATTCTTTTCTTACTTGGTCTCGATCAACGAATTGTTGATCAGTAATACTAGCCAAATAGATTTCCCCACCAATAGCAATGGATTGACCACTTTTTGTGACCACATCATACTCAGGTTTCAGCTTTTCATCTTTGTAATCGATGGATGGGCTAGTCATCCAATTTTTTTCATCTGAACCGAAGTCACTTGGTGCTTCTCCGCCTAATCTCAAAGTGGAAAGAAGGTTCAACTTCTCCGATGGAATTGAACTCGTTCTGAAGACTTTTCTCAAGTTGAACCTGGAGTCAATAAAGTGATAGACGTACCTAATTTGGTGAGGCAAGCCTCTCTTGCAAATCCGAATTAGTTTTCTCCGCACAGGTTTCCAAAAAGAAGTCTCTTTCTGAATAGTCCCAAAGGGTATATCTGTCTGATACCCCGAAACAGTTAAATAAGTAAATTTAGGTTTCTTTCGCTTCAATTTCCTCTTGTTTCTTAACTCCTGACTCTGAGATCCAGCTTCCATACGTTCTCTCCGAAAAGTCGGTTGTCTCCCCCTATCATCCGTGTGCCAGGGCTTCAACCGAAACGGATACACAATTTTTATCTGGATACCTTCTCTTAACCAACGGGGGGGTAATTCATCTTGCGAAAATTCTTCGCCATCAAACGTACAATTGATATGAATTTCCTTTCCCCATTTTGTCCAGTCTTTATTCCATTCAGAATTTTGGCGGAGTAAAATACGGCCGATACTTTTCAAGACTATAAGTGCTGGTAGTTTGATAAACTTCCGAAATCGAGATTGGAAAACCAACATATATCCCCTTCCGTTATGGATAGGACCTATGTCAGCTCTAGCTGCTACAGCTGAACGAACAAGTTTCGACTCATCAATTAAGTTTTTCCTTGCGGATGGAAAGAAATATAGTAGTTCTTTCTCAAGTTCATAATCCGCATCTTTTTCCAACTCGCCAAATCTTACTTCATGACTCGAAGTTGTTAGCCGCTCAATAAGTGACTGAAATAAAATTGGTCTTTCCGCCGATCTGAGGAAGAAAGACGAACGTATTTTCTCTTGAAGTGCTCTCCAGAGCAAGGTCTTCCGCCTTCTAGAACGCATGGATCCCTTCAGAAATTTTCGGCGGAAATCGGATACCCTTGCATATCGTTTCACTAATTTCACCAATCCGGGTTTCCCTTTTGCAGAAGCGATACCCACATTACGCAATTTTCTGTGGCGAAAATCACCGTCTCCCCCCGGAGCATCAAAGTCGTTATCGAAATACAGTGCAATGTTCCGAGCCAGATCCATACTCAGATCAACGACTTTATGTAATCTACGTATTTTCCTTTCCGTATTCGACAATCTTTTAGAATTTCTTACTAAAAACGCTTTTAGTGGAGACATCCAACCAAATTGTTGACAGCATCCCACCTCTAGGTAGGTAAAAAATAATATCTGGTCCTCGTAATCTAAATCCATTATTTCTTCCCAAGTAACATCGAGATTGGACGGAGATTTTATCTTTTTTAAGATAGCCTGTACTTCGTAGTCGTACAAAACTCGATTTTCAAACATAAATTGAAACATACGTTTACTTCTTGACGGCAAAGGTTCCCACGGAATAGAATTTTCATATTCCCATCTCCACTTCCGATTTTTTGCGGAGATCCAATCTTTGAGAACATTTTTACCGGTGGTATTTTTCACCTTTCTCGTTTTTTTCTCCGCTGCAAATTTACCCCATTCCCAGCTACTCAAACCCAATTCATCCGATAATAAAAATGTCTGCGAAACCGGAATTCGTATACGAAAATTATTAACGAGAGGATCGTAGGTGCGGGGTATTCTCCTCCTTTTTCCGCCTGTTAATCTGGTTCTTTTCCCCATGGTTTTTGAGAATGAGGAACCACTATCTAACAATTTGATTCGATTCGTTAATTCTTTATTGAAAAGTTCCGTTCTCGCCAATTTATTCGAAACCCAATTTCGAGATGATAAACAGATTCTCATAGATCTACGGACCTTTACCGTAGACCGACACATTTACTTTCCAAAAATTGACAAACTGGGCAACGCAGTAAAAGATAATCTTTCCTTTCCGTCAGTTAAACATTTTTCGAAAAAGTATGTAGACGTTCTCCCTTTACAGAAGCTGCTATTGATGTCGGATCGACAATTTTTGACAAATCGATTGCCTCGATTTGACCTAGAGGGATCAAAGAAAGAGGTAGGCCACGGTTTGAAAAACCACCACAATAGATCCGAATATTCAGCAATTTCCCAAAAACCCATTTCTCTATCATGGGATTCATTCATGAACTTTTTGGTCCAAAAAGATACTGGCGCTCTACCCAAATAAATAACGGCATTGGATACGAAAACAATACTAAAAGTTGCATATATAGAACGTTTCGCCAGTAGATAGAGCATTGGTGAATCTCTTTCGACCCGACTTAGAAGTAGTCTAGAAAGATAATTGAATATTGCCTGACCAGTCAACCAACCAATAAAAGTGGCGACAGAAAAGACTGTATTAGTACTATATCTAAAGAGGTATAGGTAAATAAGTCTTGTCAAGACAGGATTTGGGAACATAATTGGATTCAAAATTTGAAACAAAAAACTGATCAAGAATAATCTTGCTACTCGCGAGTCACGTAATGATGTGACGGGACGCAAAAGCTGATAATTTGGAAAATCCTTGATTACCAGACAAAAAAGGAGCGTATGCGGTATTGCCACGACAGTTAGTATATGTGGTCTTGACAGTAATAGATAGATCGGTGAGCAATATATCGACAAAATGGTTATTAGCTGTGCCAATATTAACCCACTGAGAGAAACGAGACCGCTTAGGTTCCCACCCAAAAGAAAAGATCTCACACATAGAATTTGCGAAGGCCCCACAGGTAATGTTGTGAGTAACCCATAGTATAAACCTAATAGCATATAGGGACCCATCAGTTTCAGTTTTGACCAGGACAATGACGACAATATATTTATATTCGTTGCAGCTTTTTTGATGTGTAGAGAAATTGACTCATTTATTTGTAGTCTAACATACTTCTTGCTTTTCCACCAGAACCCTAAATTTTAAAACTTCCTCGCTCCTATCCGTATTGGCACCAACTGTATTAGTACTATTATACGCGGGAATGTAATATCATTCAAGTGACTTTGAAAATAACTTTGAAAGGTTAGCGGTTGGCCTGAAACAAAATCTTAGATAAAAGCTTGATAATTCCCTTCCTTAACCACGTCATAAACGAGGAAATTAACAAAATTTTTGATTCAGGAATTAACTAAACACAGTTAAATACCTTCTCATAATGATTGACTACCAATTGTTACGTAATTTTGGGAGAAGGAAAATAAAGAGAGAGATTTAATCAACCTTCTGTCGACTGTTTTGACAAGCTGCGGGAGCCTGAGGTGAAACCACCTTCACGCCGCAATGGACGAGTAACCAGTTCGAGAATGTCTCGAGCATTACTGGATCCGTGAATTTGCGCAAATGTAAATTCGACTGACCATTTGGTATCTATATTTCTAGCTTCTAAAGGATTAGCATGGGCCATTCCGGTAATGGCCAAATGAGGTTTCAGTTCCTGCATACGTTGTACTTGCCCATAATTGTCAGGTTTTTCAACAATTCGAGGTATAGGTGTCTTCATCCTCTCGCAAGTATGTTGTAGAAGCAGAAGCTCGGCGGCTTGGTATCGCCTATCCATATAGGGAATACCTATTTCGTAAACAATCATTCCGCATCGAATTAGAAATCGTGCTATAGAAATTTCTAACAAATTATCTCCCATAAAAAATACGGATTTACCCTTTATCACCTGAATATAATCTTCGATATTTTTCCATATTCGACGTTCCCTCGCCTCTAGACCATCTGGTTTTTTATTGAAAACTGAACAAATCTTTTCGATCCAAGCGCGTGTTCCATCTGGACCAATTGGGAAAGGTGCTCCAACTAACTGGCATTTCCTTCGACGCATTAATGTTGTAGCCGTACGACTCAGAAAAGGATTTACTCCGCAAACGTAAACACCTTCTCCTAAGCCAGGAAGTTCGTTGTATTTCTGGGAAGGTAACCAACCTGAAACAGAAATGCATTGATGTTTCAACTCTGAATTCAGTTGCGAAGCTACACTTGAGGGTAAAGAGCCAAAAAGCACTAAATTGGATTTTGTTAATTGACTTTCTGGAAAAGGGTATTTGGTATTTGAAGTATGAATTTCAATAAGTCCGGTTTCACCCCATTTGCTCCGGTTCGTCTCGCACTGTCTGTATTCGGGACATCGATGTGCCATGGCAGCCAACGCAGTATCTTCCCCCTGTGTGAAGGCATAATCTAATCCATTTGCTCGTGCAACCACGATAGGTATTCCAATTTGTTTTTCCAATTTCGGTGCTATACCTTCCAAATCCATCTTTACTATTTCCGTGGTACAAGTCCCAATCCAAATGATAACACTGGGATTCCTGTCATCTCTTATCTGTAAGCAAATTTTTTCCAACTCCTTTTGATCATTTAATTGAGCTGAAATATCTCCCTCTTCTAATTCTGCCATGGCGTATCGAGGTTCCGCAAAAATCGTCACTCCAAGAGCATTTTGTAGGAAATAACCACAAGTCTTTGTACCCACTACTAAGAAGAAACTATCTTCAATCTTTTGGTACAGCCAAGCTACGCAACTAATTGGGCAAAAAGTGTGGTAATTGCCAGTTTCACATTCGAAAGTAAGGGTCTCTGTAGTTTTCATGGAAGTGTTTCCTTAAATTAGAAAAGTCTGGATGGAAATTTACATATGCATATCCAAAAACTAACCTTCTTTACTATCAGATAATTGTAAAACCAAGCGGAACATCTTTTTGGTTACAACCAAATTCATTTCCATTTTTAGAGGTGGCGTTTAGGTAGAAATCGGATAGTAAGCTAAACAATTCTCTATCTGGAATTTCCTTTGGTATGACTCCTTCTGGTTCGGATAAAATTTAATCTGCTATATTCAAATGGAAATCACAAACATAACTTAAATTCGGTTGGTACTCAGCCATTTCAAACAAAGTTTTTCCCTTCACCCTTGATACGCGAATATCTTCTACCAAGGGCAATACTTCGAGTACAGGCATGGGGCAAGCTTCTACATACTTATTGATAAGATCTCTGTTGGATGTTCGATTTCCAACTAGACCAGCCAGCCGCAAGGGATGGGTATGTGCCTTTTCTCTGACTGAGGCGGCAATTCGGTTTGCTGCAAAGAGAGCATCAAATCCATTATCAGTTATAATAATACAGTAATCTGCATAATTTAAAGGAGCAGCGAATCCCCCGCAAACAACATCTCCCGAAACGTCAAATGAAATGATGTCATATTCATAAAAAGCATTTGATTCCTTCAAAAGTTTTACTGTTTCTCCTACAACATAGCCTCCACACCCGGCTCCTGCAGGGGGTCCCCCAGCTTCTACGCGATCTACCCCACCGTAACCCTTGTAAATAACATCTTCAGGCCATACGTCTTCATAGTGATAATCTTTTATCTGTGAAGTATCTATAATTGTAGGTATCAAAAACCCTGTTGGTGTGAATGTACTATCATGTTTTGGATCGCACCCGATTTGTAATACTTTTTTTCCCCGTCTCGCTAAAGCTATCGATATGTTACAGCTAGTTGTTGATTTTCCAATGCCGCCCTTTCCATAAACTGCTAGTTTCGTTTCACGAAGCTCCGATTCGCGTTCATTTCTCCCGACTATTCTTCATCTTCCCCATCTCTACATTTTCTTTTAGCTTCCCTTATTCCCCCCATTTCTAGTCCTCAAATATTTTCCTTCCATGACATGAAGGTGGAGGAAGAATCCTGCGACTATTCTACTACGCCTCCCGAAAGGGGGGAATAGAAACCACTGATTGGTGATTGATCAATACGAATCATGGGAGGGGCTTGCGAGGTTGATCTCGACCTTGTCTCGGCCGGTTTACCCCCCCCCCTCCCATGCCCATGATTCGGAGGCCCTTCCATTCGAATGGGATTGCTATCGCCGCTGTCCCCCCCCTATAATGAGAGTTAGGGCATACGCAAAGTTTATGAAATGGCATAGAAAGCTTAACTCCTTCAAGATTTGGAATTGGCTTCCGGAAAAAAAAAAAAAGTCTTCAAGCAAGTGTGTATGGGACTGAATCCCCTACCATTTTCCTCGGTAGCTCAGCGGTAGAGCGGTCGGCTGTTAACCGATTGGTCGTAGGTTCGAATCCTATCCGGGGAGATTCGTATCTACGTCAAGAATTCCCAGTAATAGGAGAGTTGTCTCTCACACATATGCCAAATTAAGTCGCGTTGGACCGTGACCCGCCATTCATTGAATGGTTTCCTATCGTGCCTACTTCAAGCCTCAAAATGGAGACGGGAATACTGGCGCGTTCTCCCCCCCCCAGTTGACTGATTAATTTGCTCATTCCAGTCATTCGATACACCGGATTGATTTGAAGTGGAAACTATTAAAGAACGACGCCTCAATGGGATCCTTGGAACTCCTCAGGGAGGGTGAGGGGGGGGGGGTGGGGGGATCCAAAATTTTCTCGAGGATACATATTAATAAGGGTACAAAAAATTGGCTTCGTTCGCAAAATTCCTGCGGAATAACCTATATTATTTCTTCCAATCCTATCTCTCAGTGGAGAGACTCCTATCATATTCATATAGTAACTGGTCTCCAACTTCTTATTTTTTGAAATGCTATATAATTAGATTTTCCGTATCAGTAAAAGGAAAATATAGATCTTCCTTTTACTGATTCGGTTTTCAATTCTATGGCTAGAGATCTAGACGGAGTGGGGAGTATCTAGGTGAGGAAACAACAGTTGTTTCATGACATCGAACTTTCATGAAGGAATTGTTTCATTGTTCAATCCAGTGAGGCTTTACCAAACCGAAACGGATTGGATAGATATTCATAAGTTTCAAGCAACATATTATAGAGAAGAAAATCCCGAAATGGGGAACGGTTCCGTCTCATCCATTTGTTTCTATGAACCAGAAGCCTAAACCGAAGAAATCGTTCCGGGAAATCCTCTGCTACCGCGTAGCAACCCAAACGAACGGGAGTAAATGTTTGCGGATATTGCAGATGTATATCTACGGAAGAGGTTTCCCTGACGTATTCGGAATCTCGCTCCTCCTCATTCAAAGGAAGATTATTCCACCGATTGAGAGATGAGTCGGGTTTTAATTTCGGATTATCTTCACGATAGAGGAAGAAATTTTTAATTTTCTTATTTGACATCTTCTGAAGGCGCTGCCTCCTCATACCGTAAATGGCGTGAAGCCTCCGCACCAGTTCTTTTGTCGACAACAAGTTGCGGCGCGAGGAAGAAATGTTAGGGTCTGGCTGGAACAGAAGCATGGGGTCCCAGATGAAGCGCCCCCCGAAGAGTCGAGTCGTTTCATTAAATCGATCACAATGTGTTTCATACTCATTAGATGAGTCGCCAGAGATTCCCAATTCGAAAAATTGCTCACGTAACAACATATTATCCAATCGGTTTTCCAATCTTTTAATAGAGTTATCTGTTACATTAGTGACAGATTTCTCGAAGCTGAAAAGATACCCGCTTTTCTCATGCCGCTTACTTCTCTCCCCCTTAATCTTATTGAATTCGAAATCTTGTTGGGGTATATAATTCTGATTGTAGTAAAGGAGAATTAAGTTATACAAATGGTTGGGTTCGGATAATACCCCCCTCAATTCGTAAGTCCCGCTTCGCAGGAAACGGAGACGCCAAGCCTTACGGGACCAAGTAATCTCACGCGATATCTCTGTCGTCGAGTTTATTAATTCGGGTGACTGTTGCATCTCGAAATCGGTTAGACTACTAAATCTCCCTCTTCTCGGAAATTTGGAAGAGTGACTTGGAGAGGTTACACCTGAGCAATACTTGGGTTTTCCAATAGGAAGGGGGGGAGGAAAACTATTACTGCGTCGACTCCCTTCCCTACAAATTTCTGGACGTGAGAAATTATTCGAGAGGTTTTCTAGGACGCCACAAGCTAGGTTTAAGTCATTCTCGACGAGTTTATCGATAACAATGAAATTCTCCTTTTTCCCCATATCCATTTGGAACGAATCGCGAGCTACTAATTTGGCTAGTAGCTCTAGGAGATGCGAAAACATAGTGAATTCATCAATTGTTGATTCGGTTATTGAAGGTTCCACATACCAGTTAGACAAGTAATAAAATCGCGTTTTTAACGCGTCACGACCAATAAATGAAATATTTGTGAGATAAATATCTATCAAATTATTCCAGGCTTCCGCCATCTTGTAGGAAGAGATTTCCCATTCAGAATTAGATTCCATCCCATTGCCCATATCACTAACAGTCGAATGTTGCCTATGCAAAGCTAATCCAATTGCGTTGCTACATACAAACTTTTTCCTTTTGGAAGTACCTATTAATAACGCTTCATTAGCGAGAAAAAATAAATCTCGTTTACTATACCCTGCAGTTCCAGACACAGTACTCTCAAGAAGAGGCGGATTAGCCCCTACCTCGAAACCTTTGATACGTAATAGAATTGACAATTCTTTTTGACGTTGACTCCCATTGGACTTCCGAAAATTTATTAATTTGTTTAACCGATTCGGAGCTACTGAAGCTGGATCTATCCTCGCAGGTACGTGAGTCGTGGCAATAACGACATTCTTGCGGATGTCGGAGTTGCCGAGCTTGTGACCAATACTCTTCAATATTTGGCAAAGTAAAAATTTGGGATCAGCTTCTAGCTTATTATACGAACGACGAATATTCAATTCATGAATATCTTGAATCCATAGTGTACAAGGAGACATTTCTCTTGCTATTTCAAAGACGATATTTAATCGGTGTACGCTCTCTTTCGAGATGAAATGTCCACGTACATTCTTGAGAAAAGATCGGTTGTATATGAACTTCTTGAGTGGTAGTTTCACCACTGGAAAGTAGGAGGTGAATGCTACATCTCTAATAATAGAGGATCGGCCAGTTTCTACAGGTCCTACTAGCAAAATTCCTTTGGATGGTAATAATCCCGCTTGGAGTGAAATAGGTATGTCACGACATGGCATATTTAGTAGACTGTCCCTTCGCCTTGTTGTTGCTGAAAATAGAATATTTCTCCCAAGGGCGGAAAAAGCCCACTTCTCCGCAGGATCCAACTTACGAATCTTGTGATCCAATAGATCATTTTGCCAGAATTGAAGTAAGTATGCCAAAACATTGGATCTTTCTTGTGGGTAAGGTTCATGAAAAATATTGTTGCTCAATAAATCATAATTGGATTTCGATTTCAATGCATACCTGTAGAGAATTTTAGTCGTTACTAAATGTTGAGTCAGTAGTTCTTTATTACTATCTAAAATATCAGAGCTTTCTCTACGAAAGCTCCATGAATCAAGTTCATTTTTCACAAGAAGGAAAAAAATTATATTAGTTACACAATTCAAGAATCTATTCAGAGAATGAATTAGTAGATCTCTCGTTAACATTTAGCTTGTCGGGGGGGAATACATTACCTTTCTCAAATAGGATCCACGTATTGGGTCTGTTAAATATTCAATAGTATCGAAACGTTTCCACGAATGAAAAGAATTGGAACCCGAAACGGCAGACAAAGGATGTTTCAATGAGGCAAGAACGAATAATATTGAGAGGATGCAGCAATAGGAGATAGGCCTATTGGAAAATTGAGATACTGACCATTCCCCCGGATGTAACATCTCCGCTTCATCAGTAATTTTTTCGAGAATGAGAAGATCTGTCTCGGATGATAGAGTATTAATAGGATTGTTTCCGAATCTTAATCCTAACCTTCGCAGGTTTTGGAGTAAATAGCCTTTCGCGCCATCTACTAAATCCCTAGCAATTCCTTCAGAAATTCTAGGGAGATCATGATTTGAGTCGTAACTTATCTTAAGTACTATTTCTGGATATGTTTCTCTAATTAGATCGCAGAAGTATCTCCACCAGGTGGGGGTAAAAAACAGGGGTATATAATCTCCCAATAAGCTCCATTTTTCGCCGATACTGTCTTTCCAGAAGATCCAAGAGATCTTATATCTGTTCAAATCTTCTGATAATTCATTAAAATTGATGAAATGGGACGGGCGAGTAGCTTCTTCCTGAGCAGATGAATCTGCGAACCCAGCATCTTTGCGGGGAACCTCCTCTCCAATTGATCCCGCTAGAAATATCGATGTTACATCATTGCATAATGAGAATCTTAGCAACCAATAAGGTGCATCCAAGTCTTCCGGTTCCCAGAAATACTCAATAGACAAACCGTTTTCATAGACTCGACTCCGGGGGGAACCATTTCTCGAGTCTAATCCATCTTCGACAAACTTCTCCGAATTGACTCGATCTAATACCAGATTCCGACGAGGTTGGGTTCGCTGATGATCCGACCACGAGTCGGAGTTTACCGACGCCTCCTCCAAATAAACTCCATCTTTACTACACGAAGATAGGAACGAGTCTGTAGCTTCACGGGGGGATGAGTTCAAACTTGCCAGTAACCCATTCAGATCCGAAATAAAATTGGGAAGTCCATCTAAATGAGTTACTATTGTCGCAGATTCATGCAGATTAGGCGAAATAAATTGAATTGGTGTGAGTAAGTGACCAGCTACCTCCCCTGCCGTTTGTTTCGAGAAATTGGATGATAACGAATCTGACAGTTGGGGATGACTAAATGAGATGATATCAGATGAGATGGGTTTCTTGCCGAAGCCCACAGAAAAGTTTTCTAACAGGTTGAGATAACTACTGCTGCAGTTCCCGATGAAGAAAAACCTTCCGATTCTTGGGATGAAGTTGTTTCCAGCACGGCTCCGTATAGGTGAGTCGTTTATTTCATCCATTTGATCGGAAATGTTTTTTGGAATACCCCCATCAATATTCCTAATTGAATTCCCCTCACGACTTAAATCATACACAAACAGATTCCAAATTTGCCTCCCCATAATGGAAAGAGCTTCACTCGAGAATTCTGCTCGGATAGCTTCGATGCGGGGCAACCCGGGAAAGGTGGAATTCGACGCAGGTTTCAGTGCGGTCGAGGAGCCTACCGATTTTTCACTTGTTAACAGTCTAGACTCGACTAAGAAACTTCTTCTTTCTTCAAGAATTGTTTTGAAAAGAAGTATCTGTTCGTCAATGTAATCACTGAATAAACTTGAGAAAAAATCAAACTCAATACGATCCATTTTGTTCAATTTCTCGAAATCTATGTCGTCCCATTTTTGGATGCAGTAATCAATGGTATCTATCAGAGTTTTCTGGCGAGTAACCTCAGCAACAATCATTTCAGAAAGAAATAACACATCGAGAAATCGAGGAAAATATTTCTTGGTATGTCGATTGGCACTACGGAGACTGACACCAGTATTATTTAGCAACTCGTTTCCCACTATTGACACACGGCAGATTAATTCCTCCAAGTCGTACTTCATTGCTTCTCCCAAGAATTTCCCAACAGGCAAAAGAGACAAATTCCCTGTCGCATCGAGCCATCTATGCACATTTGATTGAACATTTCTACACTCATCAATTCGGGAGGTAACATATTCGTTCGATAGACGCTCTACGTCATCCTTCCACTTGAATACTGTTTATTCAGTTGCAATTCTTGTTACATTGGTGTATTCTCCGCTACCCGTCCAGCCATCCAACCAATATTTGATTCGGAAGAAATATTCAGTGGATAACGCGCAGAAATAATCGTGGAGAAGAAATATGTATGTTGAGTAGAGAGGTATAATTCTATTTCGCCCATATAATATAACTAGAGAATATATTGAATCTAGGTTCCATCCTCCTTCCAATTTGTTTAGAAAATTAGTATTTTCATTTCGATTAGTTGTTTCCTTAGGTATCTCTAAAGATGCTTTAAAATAGTTTGAGAGAATCTCATCGAAGTCGAAGTATCCGCTACTTGCTAACCTAAGTTTCTTCCCAGATATTTGAGTAAACGGGATATTTTTCTTCATTTCCGAGGGAAAAAATCCTTTCTCGGATTTGATGCTATTACTGACGTCAATAACTATTTCCCCACCAAGAAGAAAGTTTGATTTCTTAATTATCGAAAGGAAGTCAGTGAGTCGGTTTATTAATTGATTTCTAATTTGTGAATAAGCTTGTAGAACGGGAAAGCCTTCCTCATCTTCTCCATAATCTAATCCGAATATAAAGTTGCGAAACAACATCGTTTTTTTACGAGACGTAAATGAAGACAAGTTGGAAGAGGCTTCTTGCTCAGAGGAAAATGCCGATCCATCCCCTCGGTGATCGGCTGAATCTGCGGATTCAGGTAGCGCTTTGTCACAGGGGTCCAATACTACGGGACTTAATGAATCGTTTTCCAACCATATTGTTTGTAACCGACCCAGATCTTGCTTGTTACGAATTTCCCGAAGAAGCGACGAATCCAAATTGTTTTGGTGGCAGTCACTTCCGTTCTTGGAAACTACCAAGTGGTTATAGAATTTGAAAAACCTAAGTAAATTTTGTAGATACTTACCCCCACGAATCACTTGAATCCCTTCAGTCTCATCCTTGAATCTATCCCCGTCAAATAGTAGGGAATCCCTCGTTATGCGTGCCTTCCATCTACCGGAAAGCAAGGGAGTCGTTACATCATAACGAATTTTTCTTTCCCCCGAACCTGCAGAAATTGAAATATCTCTGTTCGAACCTAAGTAGTAGGGAGCCGGTACTCCTCTCTCCCCATTTTTTCCAATAGAGAAAAATCTTTTGACTAGGAGGAAGCAATCGTAGGAGAAATTGCCATAATTTTCCGCCTGTTTCTTTCTTATCCCGTCACCTCCATTAACGACTTTCGTTAATACAAAAATTTCCTTGACCGAATTGTTGTCACTCAGGCGATGCATGAAAATTGGTATCGTTAGCAACATCAGCATTTCCAGGGTGACGCCACTACCCCTCATTACTGAATGACGCAGATTACGTAGAAATAGTGAACTTAGAAATCACAAGTCAGATAATCTGATAAAAGGTTCAGCTGTGGAAGCTGGACTAACTACAAGTTCTTCGAGATGTTGGTTTTTCAATGATTCGGAGAAGTAGTTTAATGCATCAACTTCTAAAAAGTCCCAAACTTCAGATGAAGAATCTGGGTTCCTTACTCCTACTCTTTCTTCTACCACCTTTTTCATCATAGTTTCTTTCCTATATTAGTTCCGAGACTATTTATCTACCTATTCTCCATATTTATTATACCGATAATTTTGAAAATTTCAAGATGGACTGGAAAAAATCTATCAGACGAGTCCGATTATTTCCGTAAATAGCCGCATCCAAAACTGAAATGAAATCGGGAATTTTCATATGTTATTGTCGAAGAGACCCGCATATATCCCATCCCATACAACTCGGCAAATTATCCCTGCTCTAAGCGAGCAGAGCGGTAGCATTGAATTACCCGGATGGGCGAACGACGGGGATTGAACCCGCGCGTAATGGATTCACAATCCATTGCCTTGATCCACTTGGCTACGTCCGCCCTTTTTGCCATTTTTTAAGGGACTCCCCGAATGTGAACAAGATCCATCCGTTAAGCTAGATAGATTCTTTGATTGAGATTGATACACATCCATATTAACTGCATGTATCTAACAAGACAACATAGAATCTGCGAAATGAGGAATGTACTCCCAACTCCTTCTACCTAAAAGATTGAAGGGTTACAGTTACAAGCATTCGGCAAGTCGAAATAGTAACTCTTTTGAATTAGTAAATCCCGGAACGGAAGGATATTCCAACTCTTCGTTCTTCTCAATTCGAGGTGGGAAACTGATGACCGTGAGATTGTGACAGGCCGTTATCCTCTCCTCTTTTCGTTCTACCGTACGAACCTTCCCTTTTGACTTCCCTTTTCATTGGATACCAAACTCTATCTTGAAGAGTTTGGTATCCAGTTGTGCTGCATAACCAGACGGATATTATCCGTTTATAGAAGGGGCTTCGACAGAAGCTAAGTCTAGGGGGAAGTTATGAGCGTTACGCTCATGCATGACTTCCATACCTAGGTTGGCACGGTTTATGATGTCAGCCCAGGTGTTTATAACGCGACCTTGGCTGTCAACCACGGATTGGTTGAAGTTAAAACCATTCAAGTTGAATGCCATAGTGCTGATGCCTAAGGCGGTGAACCAGATACCTATCACGGGCCAAGCAGCTAGAAAGAAGTGTAGAGAACGGGAATTGTTGAAGCTAGCATATTGGAAGATCAAACGACCGAAGTAGCCGTGAGCAGCTACGATGTTGTAAGTTTCTTCTTCTTGACCAAACTTATAACCTGCATTGGCAGACTCATTCTCAGTAGTTTCTCTAATCAAACTAGAAGTTACCAAAGAACCATGCATAGCACTGAATAGAGAGCCGCCGAATACGCCAGCTACACCCAACATGTGGAAAGGATGCATAAGGATGTTGTGCTCAGCCTGGAAGACGATCATGAAGTTGAAAGTACCAGAAATGCCCAGAGGCATACCGTCAGAGAAACTTCCTTGACCAATTGGGTAGATCAGGAAGACGGCGGCAGCAGCTGCGACTGGAGCTGAGTAAGCGACAGCAATCCAAGGACGCATACCTAAACGGAAGCTTAGTTCCCATTCGCGACCCATGTAGCAAGCTACACCAAGTAGGAAGTGAAGAACGATCAGTTCGTAGGGACCACCATTGTAAAGCCATTCATCGACGGAAGCTGCTTCCCAGATTGGGTAGAAATGTAACCCAATAGCTGCAGAAGTAGGTATGATAGCGCCAGAGATAATGTTGTTACCGTATAGCAAAGAACCAGAAACGGGCTCGCGAATACCGTCAATATCTACAGGAGGAGCTGCGACGAAAGCGATGATGAATACAGAGGTTGCGGTTAGTAGGGTGGGAATCATCAAGACACCAAACCATCCGATGTAAAGACGGTTTTCGGTGCTGGTGATCCAGTCGCAGAAGCGACCCCATAGGCTTGCGCTTTCGCGTCGTTCTAAAGTTGCGGTCATGGTAATTTTTGGTTTTCGAAAAGGAATTAGTGATTCCCCAGGCTAGTAAGCCTGTTAATTCGTAGTGTATCACAAAAACCTATATGTGTCAACCAAAATTGACTGAGTCTCTAGAATTCTTGGCTTGGATACAGAGGCTTTCTCCTTGTATCTCAAATTTTTTTTTTGTCACTTATTTCACAACCTGGATTCCCTAAAACAAGGGGAAGGGAGAAAGAAAATTTCTCTCCTAGGTGATGCGCGCCCCTAATCAATTTTGGTCTCTAAGAAACTAATCCCGCATCAAGCCTTTTCATGAACGAAGCACTCCGCAGCTTCGCATCGACCAACGTATTACAAATATTGTAATAATTGAAGAACTAAGAAGGAAGTAGTCGTCAACCCCTCACTCATCCATTTCTGCGTAGTATTTCTCGATTCCCCGATACTTGCGTTTCGATTCCAATCCACAATATTTTCGTTGTGGATTGGAACTAATCTAAACAAAACTAACGGAAGTGGGCAAAAGCTTTGTTAGCTTCCGCAACTTTATGAATCTCCTCCTTTTTTCGTATGGCACTACCAGAATTTCTGGCGGCATCCATCAATTCATCACTCGATCTTAAAGCCATACTTCGACCTGAGCGTTTTCGACACGCGATCAATGACCACCGGATGGCCAAAGCTTTTCCTTTTGCAGGTACTACTTCAACGGGAACTCGATAAGTTGATCCACCTACACGTTTGGTTTCTGTGACTACATCGGGAGTTACCCCACGCACTGCCTGTCGCAGAACAGACAGTGGGTTCCTATTTGTCTTTTATCTAATCCGCTTCATAGCCTGATAAAAAATCTGATAAGCTAGTGATTTTTTGCCGTTTTTCAGGATACGATCAACTAGCATGTTTACCAATCGATTGCGATAAATTGGATCCGATTCAATATTTCTAATTTCGTTCGCTACACTGCTCCGATGTACCACGAGTTTACAACTATGTCAGACTTCAACCAATTTTTTTTCTTCGTTTCCGGCGGTGTCTTAAGCTACTATTTTGGCTTCTTCACTCCATATTGTAGAGTGGATCCACCGGTTAGTGGGGGATCTCCCTCCAAACTGCACGTGCGACTTTCGCCGAATACAGCTTTCCATATGATTGGGGAATAACTACCCAAATGGTTTCCAACCAATTTTTCTTCATCACGCAAATCATATTTACTCATTGCACATTGAGCATCCGTCTCCTTCTCTTCCACGGAGAAAGAAGAAATAGGCATGGAAAAAAAAATCTTGCAATTCAGTTATCTTACCAGTAATGTCCGTAGGTTTCCCGATCCAATCGGTAGATGTAGGCAAAGTCTCCGTCGAATATTCGTAGTCTTAACCCGAACCTGTTCCGGAAGGAAAAGACTTTTTTTTTTCAGGCAGATGGGAG